AAAACAAAAATGAAACGTTTCTATTCTTGGGTGGTAGCTAGAATGAATCCTATGGATCTTTTGGATTTGTATATTGGATTGGATCTCTATCACACAGTTTTGTTTCGGATCATGGATCGATCTAAATATCATAACTTTTGTGACCCATTTTGTATATTGCCTTTTTCTATTCATGTTAGAATAGAAACTTATTAGGCAGACGGGATTTATGAAAAAAGTTCTTCCGATTCATAAGAGCGAACAACTATTTCGTTTTTCGATGTGAATTTCACACAAGCGGGGAGATACTAAATAATTAAAGAATTAATCCATTTTTTTCTATTTAATTCCTATTTTTTGATTTCTTATTTCTATAATTTTTTATATTTGGAATAGACTGTATAATAGAATCTCTATTTCAAACTTAGAACATAATAATTGAATATCATAATGAATGAAAAAAAAAAAAAACAATTCAAAATAATCAATATGAATTAGAATATTCATATCATTTTGAATTTGTTTGTTTTCTGGATTGTAATTGTATTCTTTTTTCAACACTAATATTGACAACAGTGTATCAAACAAATATAATCCGATCGTGAATAAATGGATTGATTTACTCATGTTACATAGGTTTTTTTGACTTCATCAAATGGTGGATTCGATGGATTTTTTGGATTCGGAAATATTAAATAAAATTTTGTATAAAATAATGTCTAACATAGTAGTAGACAAAGAAGTGGTCTATCATTTTTTATTTGATTTTTTATTAGAGAATTCGTTTTTTCTTTTTATTTCGATTGGATATACACATCTTTTTTTATTTGATTTAGGGTTGCTAACTCAATGGTAGAGTACTCGGCTTTTAAGTGCGACTCCATTTTTTACACATTTCTATGAACTAATTGGTTCATCCATACCATCGGTAGGGTTTGTAAGACCACGACTGATCCAGAAAGGAATGAATGGAAAAAGCAGCATGTCGTATCAATGGCGAATTCTAAAAACTTTTCATTCGTATTGGACCCGGCCCAAATTTTGGTTTTAATTGTTGGCTCGGAACAAATGAATTCAGTTGGGTTGAATTAATAAAGGGATAGAGCTTAGCCGCTCCAATTATAGGGAAACAAAAAGCAACGAGCTTTCATTTTTTATTTGAATGATTACCCCATCTAATTTTTCGTTAAAAAAAGATTAGTGCTTGCTGTGGAAAAAGTTTTTCCCACGAATGGGTTTTGGATTTTTGTTATGAGTCCTAACTATTAGCTATTCTCCATTATGGGATGGGGTAGCAATAAATGTGTAAAAGAAAGAGTATATTGATAAAAACAATATTTTTTTTCCAAAATCAAAAGAGCGATTGGTCAAAAAAATAAAGGATTTCTAACTTGCTTGTTGTCCTAGAACAATTAGATTACACAAGCAAGGAGAGATAGTCCGGTGATGAGTTTTACTTGTTTTCTAGGTATCTATTCATATTTGTTTTTTTGGAATTCGAATATATAATAGAATACCTTGTTTTGACTGTATTGCACTATGTATCATTTGATAATCCAATGAATCTCTGATCCTTTGACCAAATAGAATTTCTAAAATGAAGGAATATCAAGTATATTTAGAACGAGATAGATCTCGCCAACAGGACTTCCTATACCCACTTATTTTTCGGGAGTATATTTATGGACTTGCTTATAGTCATGATTTTAAGAGATCCATTTTTGTGGAAAATGTAGGTTATGACAATAAATATAGTTTACTAATGGTAAAACGTTTAATTACTCAAATGTATCAACAGAATCATTTGATGATTTCGGCGAATGATTCGAACAAAAATCCATTTTTAGGGTATAATAAGAATTTTTATTCTCAATTAATATCAGAGGGTTTTGCCATCGTCGTGGAAATTCCATTTTTCCTACAATTAAGCTCTTCCTTAGAGGAGGCCGAAATCGTAAAATCGTATAAAAATTTGCGATCAATTCATTCCATTTTTCCCTTTTTGGAAGATAAATTTACATATTTAAATTATGTGTCAGATATACGAATACCCTATCCGATCCATCTGGAAATCTTAGTTCAAATCCTTCGATACTGGGTAAAAGATGCCCCTTTTTTTCATTTATTACGGTTGTTTCTGTATAATTTTTGTAATTGGAATAGTTTGATTACTCCAAAATCTACTTTTTCAAAAAGTAATCCAAGATTATTCTTGTTCCTCTATAATTGTTATGTATGTGAATATGAATCGATCTTCCTTTTTCTACGGAAAAAATCCTCTCATTTACGATTAAAATCTTTTAGCGTTTTTTTTGAGCGAATCTTTTTTTATGCAAAAAGAGAACATCTTGTAGAAGTTTTTGATAAGGATTTTTCGTCTACCTTAACATTCTTCAAGGATCCTCTCATTCATTATGTTAGATATCAAGGAAAATCCATTCTGGCTTCAAAGAATGCGCCTCTTTTGATGAATAAATGGAAACACTATTTTATCCATTTATGGCAATGTTTTTTTGATATT